TTTTTTTTTCTCTAAAAAAAAAAATAGTAAACATAAAAGGGGCAAATAAGGGGAAAAGCGGGCTTAAATTGGGCTGAAACTTTTTTTTTGGGGGATGAAAAAAAAAAACTTTTTTTTTTGCAAAAAGGGGGGGCCAAATTTTCCCAAAATTTTATTAACTATTAAAGTGGGCCACCTTCCCCGGTTTTTGAAAAAAAAAAAAGGGACCCCCAAATTTTTTTTTTAAAAATTTTTAAGGAATTAAAATATATATAAATTTATTTTTATATAAAAATTTTTTATAAAAATAAAAAAATCTATTGTAAAAAAAAAAAAAAAAATATTATTTTTTATTTTAAAAAAAAAAGGAAAAAATTGAAAAAAAAAAGGGGGGGTATAAATTTCAATTAGGACTAAAAAATATATAAAAACCTTACCAAAAACTTTAAGGGCATTTCTTTAAAAAAAAAAAACGGGCTATTTGACCTTTTTTTAAAACAAAAAAAAAACCTTATAAAATTTTCCTTTAAACAAAGGATTTTTTTAAAATATTGTTTCCTATAAATTATTATAGTATATTATAACAATAAATTATTTATATATATATAAACATTATTAATTTATTATATATAATGAGTTTAGTAAGATAAGTCAACAAATAGTAATTAATATATAATATATTTATTATTATTAATAAATATAACCCTTATAGAGAAAGAATAATTTTCAAAAAAAAAAAAAAAACCTTCTTTTTTTGACATTATATATATGTTTTTACAGTTTTGTCTAATTTAAGATTATACTAAGATCTGTTACTTATTGGAATTTAACGATTAATATTTTTAAAAAAAAATAAAAAGGTATGTTTGTTTATTTTTTTATGAATAGAAATTTTTATTAAAATCAATGGGGGTTGGTTTTAATTGTTAAAGGCCTAAAATATGGTGCAAGTAATTTTCTTTTTAGGAAAAGAGGGTTTTAATAAGCGGAGCTATCTAAATTTATGTTTGTTGATTTTTTACTCAGTAAAAAAGGTTTTTTTATGGCCTGAAAGTTAGGTTAAATCTCGTCTTACATGTAAATTTTAATGGGAATTTTTTTTTATTTTTATAATAATTAATTTATATTATTCGCAGTAGGGGAATTTAAATATTAGTTTAAGCTAGATTTGGGGGTGATTTTTTTTGTTAACAAAGCTTGTGCCAGCAGTTGCGGTTATACAAGCAACATTCTTAATTTTTTCGGAGTTCAGTAATTTGTTGAAAAAGGTTTTTATTAGAATTTATAAGGTGAAATTTTAATTTTTATTTTAAATCTGTTTATAAAATTTAAGCTGAGAAATTTTTATTTAAACTAGGATTAGATACCCTATTATTTAAAATGTAAATTTTTATTCTAAAATAGTATTAGTTATTTTCTTGAAAATTAAATAATTTGGCGGTATTTTAGTCCATTCAGAGGAACCTGTCCTGTAATTGATGATCCACGATAATATATACTTTTTTTTTTAGTTTACATATCGTCGTAGTTGAATATTTTTTAAGAATTTAAATATTCTTGACTTTTTTAAAAAAGTAAATCAGATCAAGGTGTAGCTTATAAATGAGTAAGTGATGGGTTACATTAAATTTATTTGGCGATTGGTTAATTTATTTAATTATGAATTTGGATTTGATAGTAATTTTATTTATTTTTTTAATATGATAGTGGCTCTAAAATATGTACATATCGCCCGTCGCTTTCACTTTAAGGTGGAATAAGTCGTAACAAAGTAGGCTTACCGGAAGGTGTGCCTGGAAAGTTCGAGTTAGAGCTTGATATAAGCGTTTTATTTACATTAAAAAGTTATTTGTGAAATTCAATTTGACTTGAATATAATTTGTTATTATTTTTTTTTGTTATTTTTTTTTATTTAAGGAATAATTTAATTTTATTATTTGTTAAGAAAAAATTTTTTTTATTATAGTTGAATAGTACTGTGAAGGAATCAATTTAATTTTATAGAAGAAAATTAGTTTTGTACCTTGTGTATCAGGGTTGATCAAAATTTATTAAAAATTTAATTTTCTCGAATTTAGAAGGGCTATCTTATTATTTTTTTATTGTTGAATAAATATTGAAAATTTTAAGATTGCAATGAAATGTTATTCGTTTCTAATTATATCTGGTTATTTAAGAAAAAAATTTAATTTTTTTGTTAATAATAAAATATTTTTGTTGGGAATTTTTTTGTTTTAGCATGAAATATCTTATGGGATGAGCTTTAAGATAAATTTTTATAAGATTGATTTTTATTCTTGTATTATAGGATTAGAAGTTTTTATTTTTAGAATGATGTTATAATTTTTCTGGATTTGGTTTTGATTTTTATTTCTTTAAATTATTTATTAAATAAAAATTTTGAATTTTAAATATTTTTTTATTATGATTAAATTAGTATAGGATGTTTATAAATTGTTAGGTTAAGAAAAGGAATTCGGCAATTTTATTTTTCACCTGTTTATTAAAAACATGGCCTTTTGAGAAGAATTTTAGGTCTGGCCTGCCCACTGATTTTTAAAGGGCCGCGGTATTTTGACCGTGCAAAGGTAGCATAATCATTAGTTTTTTAATTGAAAGCTGGAATGAAGGGTCGGATGAGGGAATAGCTGTCTCTTTTTAAATTTTTTAAAATTTTATTTTTGAGTTAAAATGCTTAAATGTTATTTAAAGACGAGAAGACCCTATAGAGTTTTATTTTTTAATTTTTATTTTAAGCTAGTAATTTACTGGGGTAAATTTTAAAAAATTTAGTTGGGGTGATTGAAAAATTTGATAAACTTTTTTTTATAAAAAACACTTATTTGTGAATTTTTGATCCATTATTTTTGATTATAAGATTAAATTACCTTAGGGATAACAGCGTTATTTTTCTTGAGAGTTCTAATCGAAAGAGAAGTTTGCGACCTCGATGTTGGATTAAAATAAAATTTTGGTGTAGAAGCTGAAAGGTTAGGTCTGTTCGACCTTTAAAATTTTACATGATCTGAGTTTAAACCGGTGTGAGCCAGGTTGGTTTCTATCTTGAATTTACATAATGTTTCAGTACGAGAGGACCAAGCATTGAATAAATTATTTATTTTTGAATATAAATGTTACTTTGGCAGAATAGTGCAATTGATTTAGAATCTTTTTATGTAATTGAAATTACAGGTGATACTTGTTTAAAGATTTTTTTTTGGTATTTATTTCTAATTTAATTTTAGTCGTATGTGTATTAGTTGGGGTTGCTTTTTTAACTTTACTGGAGCGGAAGGTTTTAGGCTATATTCAGATTCGTAAGGGTCCTAATAAAGTTGGTTATATAGGATTAGTTCAGCCTTTTAGGGATGCTATTAAATTATTTTCTAAAGAACAAACTTTTCCTTTAATATCTAATTTTAATTTATACTATTTTTGCCCATTAATAAATTTATTTTTGTCTTTATTTTTATGAATATGTATTCCTTTTTTTACAGTAAATTTTGGCTTTAATTTATCAGTTTTGTTTTTTTTAAGGGTTTCAAGTTTAAGGGTTTATACTGTAATATTAGCTGGTTGATCTTCTAATTCTTCTTATTCATTATTAGGGAGTCTTCGGGCTGTTGCTCAAACTATTTCTTATGAAGTAAGTTTAGCTTTAATTATATTATCCCTTTTATTTTTAATTTTAGGGGTGAATTTTCTTGATTTTGAAAAATTTCAGGAAAATCTATGATTTGTTTTTTTAACTTTTCCTTTATTTTATATATGATTAGTTTCTAGTTTGGCCGAGACTAATCGTACTCCTTTTGATTTTGCTGAGGGTGAATCTGAATTGGTTTCTGGTTTTAATGTTGAATATAGAAGAGGTGGTTTTGCAATAATTTTTTTGGCTGAGTATTCAAGAATTCTTTTTATAAGTTTTCTTTGTTCTTTAATATTTTTAGGGGCTGATATTATTTCTTGATTTTTTTTTATTAAAGTAACTATTTTTTCATTTTTTTGAATTTGATCACGGGGAACCCTCCCCCGTTTTCGTTATGATAAATTGATGTATTTAGCATGGAAAAGCTATTTACCCATTTCTTTAAATTATTTACTTGGATTTTTTAGGTTAAAATTTTTAATTTTTACCCTTTTCATTTAGTTAATAAAAATTAGTACAAGTTAATAGAAAATTATTATTTCTTTTTTATACTTTCAAAATATATACTTATACAAGTTCATTAACTATTTAAATATAATGTTATCTCAAGTTTTAGAAGTTAATGGGTCTAGGAGGTAATAAGAGAAGTAAACAACGGTTAGAATTTGTCCGGTCAAGATATAAGGGTCTTCTACAGGTCGTGCCCCAATTCAAGTTAATAGGAGAATTGTTGATAATAAAGTTCAGAAAAGAATTTTATTAAGAGGATAAAATTGATTTCTTAAAAATTTTTTTTTTCTTGAAAAAGGTAGAATATATAGGATAGCAATTGATATAACTAATGCTATAACACCCCCTAATTTATTGGGAATTGATCGAAGAATTGCGTATGCGAATAGAAAATACCATTCTGGTTGAATATGAACAGGGGTTACTAGGGGGTTGGCTGGGATAAAATTATCAGGGTCTCCTAGAAGGTAGGGATTTCTTAAGTTTAGGGAGATGAGAAATAATCTTATAAATAAGAATCCAACTAAATCTTTAATTGAAAAATATGGGTGAAATGAAATTTTATCAATATTTCTTTTTGTTCCTAAAGGGTTTCCTGATCCTGTTTGGTGAAGGAAAAGAAGGTGAACTATAATTAATGCTGTAATAATAAAGGGGAGAATGAAGTGGAATGAAAAGAACCGGGTTAATGTTGCATTATCTACTGCGAACCCCCCTCAAATTCATTGTACAATTGTTTGTCCTAAATATGGAATTGCTGAAACTAAATTAGTAATTACTGTTGCTCCCCAGAATGATATTTGCCCTCAGGGTAAAACATATCCAAGAAAAGCTGTTGCTATTACTAAGAAGAAAATTGTTACTCCAATTATTCAAGTTTCTTTTAAGTTATAGGATCTATAATATATACCTCGTCCAATATGAATGTATAAACAAATAAAAAAAAATGATGCCCCATTGGCATGAAGGGTTCGAATAAATCACCCATAATTTACATTACGGCAGATGTGAGCTACTCTATTAAATGCTAATTCAATGTTGGGACAATAGTGTATTGCTAAAAATAGTCCTGTAACAATTTGGATTCCCAGGCAAAGTCCTAGAAGAGATCCAAAGTTTCATATAGTTGAAATATTTGAGGGGGAAGGTAAGTCTACCAATGATCTATTTAAAATTTTTAAAATTGGGGATTCTTTTCGTAGTGGTATTTTTCATAAAACTTTTGTCGTAGGGGTCCATATTGAATATTAGTAATTTTAACTACTATAATTAAAGTGATTAGGAGATAGAAAATTGTTAATGTTATAATTATTCTTGCTGGTTGTCTTATAAATTTTGTTATTGTTATTAAATTTATTTTATTATTTTGTCTTATTTCATGATTTTTTATGTCTAAATATGAAAAGAATTGATCTCTAAGGAGCGTAGTTATAATGGTTATTATTATAATAATAATAATAGTAATTATTATTTTTGATATTTCAAATTTTTCATTTGATGCTACTCTTGTTATATAAATAAATAAAATTAATATTCCTCCTACTATAATTAAGAATATAATATAAGAAAATCAGAATCTTAATCCTATTATTCCTGTAATTATAGAAATTAGGAATGTTTGAATTAGTAGAATTATTCCAAATGTTAGCGGGTGATTTAATAAGATAAAAGATCATGATATAAATATTACTGTGATAATTAGAATATTTTTTATACAAGGAATAGTTTAAGAAAAATTTTAATTTTGGGAGTTAAAGATGGGTTATTATCTTTCCTTGATGTTTTAAAAGTTATCCTTATTTTTGGTTTACAAGACCAATATTTTTATTAAATTATTAAAACTTAATGATAATTTATTTATCTATTTTTATGGTTTTTTCTAGTTTATTAGTTTTTTCATCTAAACGAAAACATTTACTTTTAATATTATTGAGCTTGGAGTTTTTAGTTATTTCTTTATATTTAAGGATGTATTTTTATTTTAGATTTTCTGGCTTGAATTATTTTTTTTGTATAATTTATTTAACTATAAGAGTTTGCGAGGGGGCTTTAGGCCTTTCTATTTTGGTTTCTATAATTCGTTCTTGGGGTAATGATTATGTGTTATCTTTTTCCTTTTTATGATAAAATTTTTATTTGGGCTTTTTTTTTTAATTCCTCTATGTTTTTTAAATTTTTTTTGATTGTTTCAGTTTTTCTTTTTATTTCTTAGTTTTGTTTTTTTATTAAATTTTAGTTTTAACTATATTTATATATATTTATCTTTTTCTTTATCCTGCGATTTAGTTTCCTTTTTTCTTGTTTTGCTTAGTTTTTGAATTTGTTCTTTAATGATTTTAGCAAGAGAAAAAATCATTAAATTGGGAAATTATAGGGAATTTTTTTTGTTTATTATAGTTTTTTTAATAATTAGCTTGTTTTTAACTTTTTCTTCCTTAAATTTTTTTATTTTTTATTTATTTTTTGAGATTAGATTAATTCCTACTTTAATATTAATTGTTGGTTGGGGGTATCAACCAGAACGAGTTGAAGCCGGTTTTTATTTATTATTTTATACTCTTCTTGTTTCTCTTCCTATGCTTATTTCTATTTTTTTTTATTATGAATTATTTTATTCTTTATTATTCTTTTTTATGGATTCAGTATTTAGGAGTATTTATGTTTATTTATGTATAATTTTTGTTTTTTTAGTAAAGATTCCCATATTTTTTGTACATCTTTGACTACCAAAGGCTCATGTTGAAGCCCCAGTTTCTGGTTCTATAATTTTGGCGGGAATTATATTGAAGCTTGGGGGGTATGGTCTTTTACGTGTAATAAAACTTTTTATTGAAATTGGTTTAAAAATGAATTTTATCTTTATTTCGGTAAGATTAGTGGGGGGTTTTATTGTTTCTTTGATTTGTATTCGTCAGAGGGATTTGAAGTCTTTAATTGCTTATTCTTCAGTAGCTCATATGGGTTTGGCATTGGGTGGATTAATAACTTTAAATAGTTGGGGATTTTGGGGGGCTTTTTCTATAATATTGTCTCATGGTCTTTGTTCTTCAGGTTTATTTTGTTTGGCAAATATTTCTTATGAACGTTTAAATAGTCGAAGTCTCTATTTAAATAAAGGGTTGCTTAGAATTATTCCGAGTTTTTCTCTTTGGTGATTTCTTTTGTGTTCTTCAAATATAGCAGCCCCCCCTTCATTAAATTTATTAAGGGAAATTATTTTATTAAATAGTCTTATTGGTTATAATTCTTTATTATTTATTTTTCTTTCTTTAATTTCTTTTTTTAGAGCAGTTTATTCATTGTTTTTATATTCCTTTTCTCAACATGGAAGTTTTTTTTCTGGTTCAGTTTTAATTTATCAGGGTACTATTCGCGAATTTCTTTTACTTTTTTTACATTGAGCTCCTTTAAACGTTTTAATTCTAGGGTTTGATCAAATTTCTTTTTGAAGTTAATTCAAATAGTTTAATAAAAAATTTTAGTTTGTGGGACTAAAGATATATTCTTTATTTTGGATAATTTTATCAGTTTGTAAAATTTATTTTGGTTTATTTTTTTTCCTATCTTTTAGCTTATTTACTTTAAGTTTAAATTTTTTGATTAGGGGTTATATTCTTATAATTGAGGTTTGTCTATTATCTTTAAATTCTTCTTTGATTGAAATAACTTTGTTGTTTGATTGAATATCTCTTTTATTTATGAGTTTTGTTTTATTTATTTCTTCTATGGTTATTTATTATAGGGAGGAGTACATATTAGGGGATGAATATCTTTATCGTTTTATTTTACTTGTTGTTATATTTGTTTTATCAATAATATTGTTAATTATTAGCCCTAATTTAATTTCTATTCTTCTTGGTTGGGATGGCCTGGGCCTTGTCTCCTATTGTTTAGTAATTTATTACCAAAATGTGAAGTCATTTAATGCAGGAATGTTAACTGCTTTATCTAATCGAGTAGGTGATGTAGCTTTATTAATTTCTATTGCTTGAATATTAAACTATGGGAGTTGGAATTATGTTTATTATTTAGATTTTATAAAGTCTGATTTTGTAATAGGATTAATTAGATGGTTAGTTGTTTTGGCAGCTATAACTAAAAGGGCTCAAATTCCCTTTTCTTCTTGATTACCTGCTGCTATGGCTGCTCCAACTCCTGTTTCTTCCTTAGTTCATTCATCAACTTTAGTTACAGCGGGTGTTTATTTACTCATTCGTTTTAATTTTTGTTTTTCAGAGAAAATTTTATTTTTTATATTATTTATTTCTAGTTTAACTATGTTTATATCTGGATTAGGGGCTAATTTTGAATTTGATTTAAAAAAAATTATTGCTCTTTCTACTTTAAGTCAACTTGGTCTTATAATAAGAATTTTGTCTTTAGGAAGATATGAATTAGCTTTTTTTCATCTTCTTACTCATGCTCTTTTTAAGGCTCTTTTGTTTATATGTGCTGGTAATATTATTCATTCATTAAGGGATTGTCAGGATATTCGTTTTCTTGGTTCGTTAATTTCTTCATTACCTGTAACTTGTGTAATTTTTAATATTTGTAATTTGTCGTTATGTGGTATTCCTTTTTTGTCAGGTTTTTACTCAAAGGATTTGGTTGTTGAGGTTATAAGAATAGGTTATTTAAATTTATTTATTTACTCGATTTTTTATTTATCTATTGGTTTAACTGTATGTTATAGGTTTCGTTTAACTTATTATTCTTTAACAGGAAATTATAATTTTTATAGTCTCAATTCTTTGGGCGAGCATAATTCTACTATATTAAGAGGGATATTAGGGTTGATCTTTTTTGTTGTTTTTATGGGGAGATTGCTTTCCTGAATTTCTTTTGCCTCACCTTATTTTATTTGTCTTCCCTTTCTTTTTAAGATAATGACTTTGTTAATAATTTTTATAGGAATTTTTATTGGCTATGAACTTCCTCGGATGAAGGTGGGCAATGTTTTAAATTTATTAAATTTAATCTTTGGGGGGGGATTTCTAGGAATAATATGAAATATACCTGTCATTTCTACCGTAATAATTAATTATTTTCCTATCATGGCGGGAAACTTATATTATAAGTTTTTTGATTTTGGTTGGCATGAATATTATGGGGGCCAGGTCTTAAGGTTTCAATATCCTGATTTATCATCTCTTTTTCAGGTTTTGTCTAAAAATCATTTAAAAGTATATTTAATAATAACTTTGTTTTGGATTATATATTTAATTATAAATTTTTATTGTTTAAATAGCTTACATGAGCACAATATTGAAGATATTGGGGTAATATATTTATATTTTTAAACATTTATAAGAAAGATTTCTAATTTTACAATGAAAATGTAATGTTTTTTTAAACTATATAAATAGAAACATAAACGAGTTTTCATCGCTTGAAAGTTTGGTTAGAAGCCTACTTCCGATAAACATATTTCTTTAATTGGAGAAATTCTCATTCTTATCATTAACAGTGATATACCTCTTTTTGGTTTCAATTAAAGAAAAGGATGGATTCATCAAACTTTTAGGCCGAAACTAAATGCAATTTTTGCTTCTTTTCTAAGATAAATTGAAATTCAATACTTTTTAAGTGCAAATTAAATGTTATAATTAACTATTATCCTAAATAGATCAAGATAATGCTCCTTGTTTTCATTCATGAAAAAGTCCCCTGATTAAAATTAAAATAAAAAATATTGTTACTAATGAATATCTAATAATAATAGATGATTTTATTGTAATTACTAGGGGAAGTAATAGTGTAATTTCAACATCGAAAATTAAGAAAATTACAGCGATTAGAAAAAACTGTAGAGAGAAGGGCAATCGAGCTGATCTTTTAGGATCAAAACCACATTCAAATGGTCTTCTTTTTTCCCGATCTATAAAGGTTTTTTTTGAAATTAAATTTAAAATAATAATTAAAATTATTGTAATAGAAAAAATTATTAAAGCTATTAATATTAAGATTTTAATTATTTATACTAGAATACTAGATTTTTTGATTGGAAGTCAAATATAATTTTTATATTATATAAATAACTACCTCATCAGTAGATAGAAATATAAAGGAATAATCACACTACGTCAACGAAATGTCAGTATCATGCTGCTGCCTCGAATCCGAAATGGTGAATGGGGGAAAAGTGGTTATAATAATGGCGAATTAAACATACTAGGAGAAAGGTTGTTCCGATGATTACGTGAATTCCGTGAAATCCTGTTGCTATAAAAAATGATGAACCATATACTGCGTCTGCAATGGTAAATGGTGATTCAATATATTCATATACCTGAAGAATAGTAAAATATACTCCTAAGATTACTGTTAATACTAATCCTTGGAGTCCTTGTTTATAATTATTTTCTATTAATCTATGATGAGCTCAAGTAACTGTTAATCCTGATGTTAATAGAATTAATGTATTTAGGAGGGGGATTTCAATAGGGTTAAAGGGTTTAATTCCCTGAGGAGGTCAATTTATTCCAATTTCTACTCTCGGGGAAAGGGAATTATGAAAGAACCCTCAAAAAAATGAAATAAAAAAAAATACTTCTGATGTAATAAAAAGAATTATTCCTCATCGTAATCCTAGGGTTACTTTTTGGGTATGTAATCCTTGAAATGTTGCTTCTCGGATTACATCTCGTCATCATTGAATTATAACTAATCCTGTAATAGTGAATCCCAGAATTAATAAATTTCTTTGATATAGATGAAATCATTTAATTAATCCTATTATTGTAGTTATTGCTCCTAGGGCTCCTAGAATTGGTCATGGTCTTACATCTACTAAGTGGAATGGATGATTTTTATGTGTTCTCATAAATTAATTAACTTCTCTCGAGTAAAGGGTTCTTAATACTGCAAATACATAAGATTGAATAATTGATACAGCAGATTCAAGAATAAGAAGAAGAATTTGGGTAATAATTAGGAAGTTAATTAGTGCTAAAGAGAGTGCTGGTCCAGTATTTCCTAATAATGTTATTAAAAGGTGTCCTGCAATTATATTTGCAGATAATCGTACAGCTAATGTTCCTGGTCGAATTAGGTTTCTAATTGTTTCGATACATACCATAAATGGTATCAAGATGGGGGGTGTTCCCTGAGGAACTAAATGTGCAAATATATGAATTGTATTATTTAATCACCCAAATAATATAAATCTTAATCATAAGGGTAAAGCTAATGTCAGGGTTAAAATCATATGTCTTGTTCTAGTAAAAATATAGGGAAATAATCCTAGAAAATTATTAAATATAATAAATGAAAATAAAGATACAAGAATAAGAGTTCTTCCTCCCGAGTTTTTTCCCAATAAGATTTTAAATTCTTTATGGAGAGTTATTAAAATTTTTAATCAAATTATTCTTAATCGGGATGGGATTAGTCAAAATATTGGGGGAATAATTAATATACCAATAAAAGTTCTTATTCAATTGAGTGATAGATTAAAATTTGTTGCTGGGTCAAAAGATGAGAATAGGTTTGCTATCATTTTCAATTAAAAATAAATTTATTTTTTTTTTTATTTACTTGAGCTTGATAATAACTAAATGAGTAAAAGTTTAAAATATTAAACATAAAGAAAATTAAAATAAAAAAAAAGAATAAAGTTAATCAATTTAAAGGTGCTATTTGAGGAATTAAAAACTATCTTCAGATAATTTTAGCTTGACAAGCTAATGTTATAAATTAACTAAGTCTTTCATTAGAAGTATTTGCTATTTTACTATTTTATGGTTTAAAATTCCATTGCTTGCTTTCAGCCACCTAATGGTTTAAAATTTAGAAATTCAGATTAGGAAATATTTGAGAGGAATTCTTTCTACAACAATAGGTATAAATCTGTGATTTGCTCCGCAAATTTCTGAACATTGTCCGAAGAATAGGCCGGATCGTCTGATTGAAAATCTTGCTTGATTTAGTCGTCCCGGTGTTGCATCAATTTTAACCCCTAGAGAAGGGACTGTTCATGAGTGGATTACATCTGCTGCTGTGACCAGGATTCGTACTGGTGATTGATAGGGAATAACTATACGGTTATCAACATCTAATAATCGAAAATTAAATAATTTTATTTCGTTTACTGGGATTATATATGAGTCAAATTCTACTTGTCCAAAATCTGAATATTCATAGGATCAATATCATTGGTGACCGATGGCTTTTACTGAAATTAGTGGATTATTTACTTCATCAAGAATATAGATTAATCGAAGGGAGGGTAGTGCAATAAAAATTAAAGTTACTGCTGGTAAAACTGTTCAAATTACTTCAATCAGCTGTCCTTCAAGAAGGAATCGATGGGAATATTTATTAAAAAATATTGTTATTAAAATTTGACCTACTAAAACGGTAATAATTACGAGAATTATAAGAGTATGGTCGTGGAAAAAAGATAATTGTTCTATTAGAGGAGAGGCTCTGTCCTGTAGAAGAAGGGTTTTTCATGTTGCGATTTCTAAAAAAAGTTTTACTTTATATTTGGTTCTTAAATCCAATGCACTATTCTGCCATATTAGATTTAATTAGAAATTAAAATAGGAAGTTCTGCGTACCTGTGTTCTGCTGGGGGATAATTTTGTAATCATTCAATTGATGAAACTAGATTTAAACCTCCCATAGCTTTTCGGTGGGAAGAAAATCCCTCTCAAATTGCAAATAGTAAAAATAAAATTCCCATTAAAGAAATTATTGATCCAATAGATGAAATAATGTTTCATAATGTAAATGCATCCGGATAATCAGAGTATCGTCGGGGTATACCCCTTAATCCAAGAAAGTGTTGTGGAAAAAATGTTAAATTTACACCAATAAATATTACTAGAAATTGAATTTTTATAATTTTGTTATTTAGGGTTAATCCAGTAAATAGGGGAAATCATTGAACAAGTCCTCCTATAATTGCAAATACAGCTCCTATAGAGAGGACATAATGAAAATGTGCTACTACGTAGTAAGTGTCGTGTAGAATAATATCAAGAGAAGAATTTGCTAATACTACTCCAGTTAATCCTCCCACAGTAAAGAGAAATACAAAACCTAGTGCCCATAAAGTAGCTGGTGTAAATTTAATTGCTGTTCCATGGAATGTTGCTAGTCAACTGAATACTTTAATTCCTGTGGGGACAGCAATAATTATTGTGGCTGAGGTGAAATATGCCCGTGTATCAACATCTATACCTACAGTAAATATGTGATGAGCTCAGACCACAAACCCGAGAAGTCCAATAGCCATTATAGCATAAATTATTCCTAATGTGCCAAATGCTTCTTTTTTTCCTCTTTCTTGTCTAATAATATGTGAAATTATTCCAAATCCTGGGAGAATTAAAATATAAACCTCAGGATGTCCAAAAAATCAAAATAGGTGTTGGTAGAGAATAGGATCACCGCCCCTTGCTGGGTCAAAAAATGATGTATTAATATTTCGATCTGTTAATAATATGGTAATTGCCCCTGCAAGAACTGGTAGAGATAGTAGGAGAAGGATTGCTGTAATTACTACAGCCCAAACAAATAAAGGCATTCGTTCGGGGGTTATTCCCCTAGGTCGTATATTAATAACTGTAGAAATAAAGTTTACTGCACCTAAAATTGAGGAAATTCCCGCTAAATGCAATCTGAAAATTGCTAGGTCAACAGATGAACCTCTGTGAGCAACATTTGCTGAAAGGGGGGGATATACTGTTCACCCAGTTCCTGCTCCATTTTCTACAATTCTTCTTATAATAAGGAAGGTTAGCGAAGGGGGTAATAATCAAAATCTTATGTTATTTATTCGTGGGAAAGCTATATCTGGAGCTCCTAGTATTAAAGGTACTAATCAATTACCAAATCCTCCAATTATAATTGGTATAACTATAAAAAAAATTATAATGAAGGCGTGGGCTGTAACAATTACATTGTAGATTTGATCATCCCCAATTAGGGAACCGGGGTTCCCTAATTCTGTTCGGATTAGTATTCTTAGGGATGATCCTACTATTCCTGCCCATGCTCCAAAGACAAAGTATAATGTCCCAATGTCTTTGTGGTTTGTTGAAAATAATCATTTGTTCGGTAAAATGGCTGAAATTAGGCAATAGATTGTAAATTTATTTATGAAATGAAATTTTCTTTTACCAGGCTTAATAGTCAAAAATGATTTTAAATTGCAAATTTAAGGGTAAAGTTTCTTTTTAAGCTTAAGGCTTAGGAAACCTTCCTATTTTTAACTTTGAAGGTTAATAGTTTGCTTAACTTAAATCCTTAATTAAAATTAAAGACTAAGACACAAAGAGCTAATCCAGCTAATATAAAAAAATTACATAAAATAAAAAAAAATGATAGAGATTCTTTTCTAGGGGTTAAAAATTCGCTCGATCTAATTACAATTGTTGAGATTGTTAAGCGTAGATAAAAAAATAAAGTAACTAAGGCCAAAATAATTAAAATTAATCTTACTAAGATTAAATTGTTTTTAACTAATTCATTAATAACTAATCATTTAGGAAAAAATCCCAGGAAAGGGGGGACTCCCCCTAAAGATAGAAAGTTTATTATAAAAAAAATTTTTAAGGGTTTATTTATATTAATTGAGTTTGAAATCTGGCTAATATTAAAAATATTAAAATAATTTAATATAAAAATAATGTTTACTGAAATAAATGAATAAATTAGGAAATAAATTATTCAAGTAAACTGTGAGTTTATTAAAGCTGCAATTATTCAGCCAATATGATTAATAGATGAGTAGGCTATAATCTTTCGTATTCTAATTTGATTTAATCCTAGAATTCTTCCAATGGTTGATGAAAAGATTACAATTCTTGAAAAGAATACTGTTATATTGACTCTATATATTAACAAGACTATGGGGGCAATTTTCTGTCATGTTAATATAATCAAACCATTTATTCAATTTATTCCTTCAAGTACTTCTGGAAACCAGGAATGGAAAGGGGCGGCCCCTACCTTAGTTATTAAAGCAGAATTTATTATTATCATAAGCCAATAATTCGAATTTTGGGGGAGAAATTCTCTTGAATTGGTTATTAAAATAATTGAAAATAGAAGAATACCAGAGGCTAAGGCTTGGGTAATAAAGTATTTAAGGGCTGCCTCTGATGAGAATAAATTTTTTGAATTATAAATGAGGGGAATTATTGCTAACAGGTTGATTTCTAATCCCATTCATATTCTAAATCAGGAATAAGATGAAATAGAGATCAATCTTCCTGTTATAAGGGTATAGAAAAATAAAATTTTATTAAATTTATTAATTAAAAAGAAAAGGATTAGGACCTTTATAAATGGGGTATGAACCCATTAGCTTTATTAGCTTATCTTTTTATGTCTTAGTATATGATGTATAAAAACTTTTGATGTTTTAGGTGCCAGCCTGATTTTGGCAGACGTAGTGAAGGTAGATTACTCTACATACTCAATCCCATCAAGATTATTCTTTTTCAGACACTGCACT